CACCCAGAACTCCCATTAATAGAAAAATGGAACCCCCCGCAGTATACAAAATAAATTTAGTAGCGGAGTAGAGACGTTTCTTTCCCCCCCACATGGATAAAAGGAGATAAACAGGAATTAATTCTAATTCCCACATTATGAAAAAAAGTAAAAGGTCTCGGGACGAAAATAATCCTAGTTGGCCACTGTACATTGCTAACATCAGGAAATGGAATAATCGAGAATCTCGAGTAACTGGCCAAGCTGCTAGAGTAGCTAAAGTGGTGATGAATCCTGTCAGTAAAATGGGTCCTATCGAAAGTCCATCGATTCCTAATCTCCAATGAAAATCAAAAAAGTCGATCCATTTATAATCTTCTGCCAGTTGGATTAATGGATCGTCCGGTTGGAAATGATAACAAAATGCATAGGTCGTTAGAAGAAGCTCTAAAATAGATATACATATGGTATACCATCTAATAACCTTATTTCCTCTATGAGGAAATAAGAAAATTAACGAACCCGCAAATATGGGCAAAACTACAATTGTTGTTAACCAGGGAAAATAATTCGTGGTAAAGACAAGATACACTTGGGCCAAAAAAACCCGTACCCAAAAAGAAATTGATTTCTTTTTGGGTACGGGTTTTTGTCGGTAAAAAAAATCCAAATAGAATAAATGGATTCAAATGGAATTTTCTGAAACGTGTCAATAACCTAGACCCATACTGCGAGTTGTTTCATGCCATAAATAAACTCGAACGCTTAAAAAATCGGTTGGACAAGCGGATTCACATCTCTTACAACCAACACAATCCTCGGTTCTTGGTGCAGAAGCTATTTGTTTAGCCTTACATCCATCCCAAGGTATCATTTCTAATACATCTGTAGGGCAAGCTCGGACACATTGAGTACATCCTATACATGTATCATAAATCTTAACTGAATGTGACATTAGATCTATAATTTTTTTAACTTCATTAAGTTTCGATCTAGTTCTAGTAAAGTAAAAGTAAATGAAATACATGTTCAAATACCAGACGAATCAATTACCAGACGAATCAATGATTTACCAGAATTTTTTGAATCAATCTATTTCTGGAAGAGAAATGGAAAAGAGGTCCAAAATACTTTGATTTATTACATTTCTGAAAGTATATTTTAAGGCGCGATATCTTGTAATCTAATTTGAATTGATGAATATGAAAATTTCAATTTCTAGAATCTAATTTTCTAAAATAAAAAAAAAATACTATTTATTCAATAAATTCGATTGATTGATACGAGTTGATTTTCTGTTACGATAAATTGAAGAAACAATGGCCGGTCCAATAGCTGCTTCAGCGGCTGCAATAGCTATAACAAAAATGGAGAAAATGTTTCCTTTTAATTGGCGACTATCAAAAAAATCAGAAAATGTTACAAAATTTAGATTAACTGCATTCAATATAAGTTCAAGACACATAAGAGCCCGAACCAAATTTCGGCTCGTGACTAATCCATAAATCCCAATAGAAAATAAAAAAGCACTCAAAACAAGTACATGCTCGAGTATCATTGACCAACTCCTTATCAATCTATATTCATTTCAATATGAACAACAATTAAACCAATTTGATTGACTAGAATATAACAAGTTAGAATAGAAGAAATTAAGAGCAAAAAATAGGCTAATAATAAATTGAACTAAAAGTTTCTAAACCAATTCAAATAGTAATTTGAATGAAAATGATAAAATAGAATTTTGATTTGAATTACTAGTTTTCAAAATGAATTCTTATTATTGACGAGCCACGGCAATTGCACCTATTAAAGCAACTAAAAGAATTATTGAAATGAGTTCAAATGGAAGAAAAAAATCAGTTGATAAATGAATTCCAATTTGTTGACTAGCATTTATCAAATCTTGTTCTAGAATCTGGTTTGATTTTGTAGTCCAAATAATCCCATACCAGGACGTATTTAGAATAGTAATAATTAATGAAACAAAAAGACTTGTACAAACCAATGAAGTAACCCCATCCCCAACAGTCCACAGATGAAAATTTTTGTCATATTCTGGACCATTCATGAACATTACAGAAAATATTATTAATACGTTTATAGCTCCCACATAAATAAGGAGTTGTGCAGAAGCTACAAAATGGGAGTTTGCTAGAATATAGAATAAAGATATACAAACAAGAACCAATCCCAGTGAAAAGGCAGAAAAAATTGGATTGGTAAATAATACCACTCCTAGACCCCCTAATATAAGACCTGACCCCAGAAAGACTAAAAGAAAATCATGTATTGGTCCAGGTAAATCCATTATATGGAAAATAAGAGATAAAAAATTTGGAATGTTTCATGATCTTATTGACTTGAACAGGAAAAAAAGAAGTTTATGCCTTCCTAATTGCTAAATCCTAATGTGTATGACTTGATGTAAGTAAAGTAAAATTATTGAATCGATTGCAGTCTTTTTTATCGGAAAGGGTAGTTCGCAACTAAAACTAGTAAAAATTTCTTTCCTGTAAACAGATTTTAAATACAAATAAAGTTGTAATTTTCACGAATCAATAAGAATAGTGAATAATCAGAATTTCTAGTTATTGAACAATAAAAAAAACAGAACCTTAATAATTTGGAATTGTTCTTCAATCATGGAATTTCTCTTTTGTTTGAGGCGAATTCAAAATTGTTCGGATTGTGTAATCATCCGTTATTGATATTGGTAAACGACCCAGAGCAATTTGATTATAATTTAATTCGTGACGATCATAAGTGGAAAGCTCATATTCTTCAGTCATTGATAAACAATTTGTTGGACAATACTCAACACAATTACCACAAAATATACAAATTCCGAAATCAATGCTGTAATTAAGCAACCGTTTCTTTCGAATATCCGTTTCCAATTTCCAATCAACAACGGGTAAATCTATAGGACATGCACGAACACATACTTCACAAGAAATGCATTTATCAAATTCAAAGTGAATTCGACCACGAAAACGCTCCGATGTGATCAATTTTTCATAAGGATATTGAATAGTTACAGGTAAACGATTAGCGTGGGATAGGGTAATTATAAAACCTTGACCAATGTACCTTGCCGCGCGTATTGTTTGTTGACCATAATTGATGAACCCAGTTACCATCGGGAACATATAGTAAATATCAATAAAAAAATAAGATTTTGTTTCTTTCTCTTGTTTGTGACAAGTTGTCAATTAAATTATAGTAAATATCAAATATTCTTTTTTTTTATAATTTATAATGAAAGGAGTTGGGAAGAAGTTGTTAATAATAGATTACCTAAAGAAATAGGTAAAAGAAATTTCCATCCAAGATTTAATAATTGGTCCATCCTCAGTCTAGGTAAAGTCCATCTTGTTGTGATAGCAATGAACAAGAACAAAAAAGTTTTAGCTAATGTAATGAAAATACCAATTGTTGTTCCAAAAACTCCATCTACTTTATTTATTTCAAAAAACTCAGAGATGAATATGTATGGAATAGAGAAATTCCAACCACCCAAGTAAAGAACGGTTACAAATAATGAAGAAATTAATAGATTTAGATAAGACGCAACATAAAATAAACCAAATTTAATACCTGAATATTCGGTTTGATAACCTGCTACTAATTCTTCTTCTGCTTCTGGTAAATCAAAAGGCAATCTCTCGCATTCTGCTAGAGAAGAAATTATAAAAACAATAAACCCTATAGGTTGCCGCCACAAATTCCATCCCCAAAAACCATATTTTGACTGCGCTTCAACTATATCAACTGTACTTGAACTGTTAGATAATCATAGTCGATGATAAGATCACTCTTGTCATCGCTATTCCAGAACCGTACATGAGATTTTCACCTCATACGGCTCCTCAAGAGCCATAAATAAATCTAAGGGCTGATTCGATATTCTTTGATCTTGATATGTTTGTAGGATAAATAAAGGAAAAATGAATCGAAAAATCCTAAATTAGACCAATGAAATTCTGTCTGCTATACTATAAAAAAGTGCTTCGGAATTGATCTCATCCTTTACTTTAGCTTTGAAGAATTTTCATTTTTTTTTTTTGAGTAATAACTTAATCCTTGAATAAAATACGTTTTTAACCAATATCAATAAAAATTTCACCTTATTCTTATTATTTTTGATTCCGAAAAAGAATGAAACATTCATTCATGATTTATGCCATGACAAAAATATCATTTCTATTAATATGGATATCGCAAAAAGATCCCTTTTTTTTGCAATTCCATTTCTATCTATTTTTATATTAACATTATATATTTTTTTTCGTCCCTCTTATTTCTTTTATTTAGGCTTAAAATAAAAAAAAAAGTAAAAGATTAATTCGTTCCTGATAGTCATTCACTTAATCGGTGGATAGGAGCATACTCTGGATCGGAATTTGTGGGAGTACTGCTTGATCATTTCTACCAATTCAAAGCCTCAATTAGTATTTCTTTTATGTAAAAATGTCTCTTTGGATAACTTACATAATCTCTATTACAAATCCTTTGTGTACTTTGGTGTTCCTAATCATCCACTCATTTTTGTTCAATCTCTATGTTAATTCATGTTATGTATGGTAATACATATAAAAAAAAGATAGTAAAAACTCCATAGAATTGTTCTTTTCAACCCGCTTCAAGTTATGACTAAGTAACCAATCTTGGGGGAAACAACCTTAACTGCTTATGTTTATTTTCGTTTAACCCTTGTACATAGGCAATGAGATTCGAATTTTTTACTGCAAATTTCGAAGCTGTTTTCTTTCACTCATCTAACTATCTAGTTTAGTTTATCAACCCCATCAGTGAATAAAAAAAATAAGATGCTATTCAATACATTTCATTTTTATTCTTAGAAACCTAAAAAGAAATGGGGGAGGGTGAAGACCTATGTCTCAACGAATCACACGTAGAGATATTGATAACACACATAGAGTTAATGGTATTTCATAACTAATTGATTGGGCAGCAGCCCGTAGACCACCTAAAAAGGAATATTTATTATTTGATCCATATCCTGACATAAGAAGTCCAATAGGAGCAATACTTGAAATAGCGATCCATAAAAAAACACCAATACTGAGATCCGCTAGAACAAGGCGAGAAGCAAAAGGAATTACTGAATAACTTAGTATAATTGATATGACTGCTATAGAAGGTCCAATACTAAATAAATGTTTATCCCCTCTAGATGGAAGAAGATTTTCTTTAAAAAGTAGTTTTGTTCCGTCCGCTAGAGCTTGAAGAATTCCCAAAGGTCCGGCATATTCAGGTCCAATACGTTGTTGTATAGCTGCGGATATTTCTCTTTCTAACCACACAATTACTAATACACCTATTGTGATTCCCAATACGAGAATCAAAATAGGGAAAAGCATCCATACGGTACCATAAACCTCTTTTAAGGATTCCAATCTGGAAAAGGAATTGATAGCTTGTACTTCTGTTGTATTAATTATCATTTCAACGATCAACTTCTCCCATAATGATATCTATGCTACCTAGTATCGTCATAATATCAGCCAATTTCATTTTTTTAACTAACTGAGGAAGAATTTGCAAATTGATAAAACCCGGGGGGCGTATTTTCCATCTCCAAGGAAAAACGCTCTTATCTCCTATCAAAAATATTCCTAATTCTCCCTTTGGGGCTTCGACTCTTACATAAAGTTCTTGTTTCGACAATTCAAAAGCAGGAGATGGCTTTTTACTAATGAATCGATATTCAAAATCATTCCATTCAGGATATTTTCGTCTATTAAAACGTCGGATTTCTAAATTCTCATAGGGACCCCCTGGAATTCCTTCTAGAGCTTGTTGAATAATTTTTACGGATTCGGCCATTTCACCGATTCGTATTAAATAACGAGCTAATGAATCTCCTTCTTTTTGCCATTGGACTTCCCAATCAAATTCGTCGTAACACTCATAATGATCAACTTTACGAAGATCCCATTGTATTCCCGAAGCTCGTAGCATTGGTCCTGATAAACCCCAATTTATTGCTTCTTCTCCACCAATAATGCCTACGTTCTCAACTCGTTCTAAAAAAATAGGATTTCGCGTAATAAGTTTTTGGTATTCAGCAAGTCCTATTAAAAAATAATCACAAAAATCTAAACATTTATCTATCCATCCATAAGGTAGATCGGCAGCTACTCCTCCAATACGAAAATAATTATGCATCATCCTCATACCAGTGGCAGCTTCGAATAAATCATATATCAATTCTCTTTCTCTGAAAATATAGAAGAAAGGGGTCTGCGCGCCAATATCTGCCATAAAAGGGCCGAGCCATAACAAATGAGAAGCTATACGACTTAACTCCAACATAATTACTCGGATATAGCTAGCTCTTTTAGGTACTTGAATATTTCCCAACTGTTCTGGTCCATTTACAGTGATTGCTTCTGTGAACATAGTAGCTAAATAATCCCAACGTGTCACATAAGGCAGATATTGTATAATTGTTCGGTTTTCTGCAATTTTTTCCATACCTCTGTGCAAATAACCCACTATTGGTTCACAGTCAATAACATCTTCACCGTCTAAAGTAACGATGAGTCGGAGAACCCCATGCATTGATGGATGGTGAGGGCCCATATTGACTATCATGAGGTCTTTTCTGGTAGTTGGTACAGTCATAGGTTTTTCCCCGATTTATTCTTTACACGAATTCATTTTTCCATGAATTGCTGAAAATAAAAAAAAGTTCATCAAAATTCAAGATCTAATAAATCAAATAATTCAAAACGACTCTTCAAATTAACGTGTTTTTAGTTCTCGAATGTTCAATTGACTGATTAATTCTTTATAACGTATTCCATTTTTCTTTGACAAATAAGCCAGTAGTCGTTGACGTTTTCCCAAAATTTTTCGTAAACCTCTCTGAGATGAATAGTCTTTTTTGTGCAATTCCAAATGTGAAGTAAGTCTTCGTATCTTATTGGTAAAACAGAATACTTGAAATTCAACAGACCCCCTGTTTTCTTCTTTTTTTTCATCCGAAATAACGGATATGAATGAATTTTTTTTCATAAATTCTTAACCTTCCTTACCTTTTTTATTTTTACAAAATATGGAATTTTACCGATCAGTAATAATAATACCAGCTATTTTAATCTGGTATACACAATACCTTATTGATTCATTTTATCAAAAAAATTTACTAAATAAAATTATGTATGTTGATTCATTTCTGGATATAATCGATACATGATCGAATTAGTATCATGTATCGAAATTGAATGTACGACAAGGCATGGGGGCCTTTATTTATCTACCAAATAATAGGGAATCCATAACGAATTTTTAATTGTGGATACATATGGATTCTTAATATACTAAAACGACTCCCGTTATTAGTATCAAACCAATAACGATTCATACAAGCTAAATCTTCTAATCGATAATTGGGCCAAAGAAATAATTTAAATTTTCTAAGTGTATTTTTATCTCGATCAAGATCTTTGTTTCCATCAAAAAATTGACTATAGTTTTTTCCCCGATTCCCTATTGAGTTTGTATTCACACTGTTATTATTCCTTGAATTCAAACAAATTAGAATTCTCAATTCTCTACGACGCCTAGGCGAGAAAATATTTTCAGGAGCAAGCAAATCAAAATTGTTTTTGTCTCGTTCATCCCAATTTTTTTTATCAATATTTTCGCTGTATCTTTTTTGATTATTTTGGTCTTTACTCTTATGAACCAATGAAATACCTATGGTTTGATACAGAAGAAATTGGCCATCGCCTTTTATAGACAGACGAATCGGTTCAATAATTAATATCCCCTTTTTTGCCAAGTTTTCAGGAGTCAAATCTTTCCAACTCAGTAGTAGATTCAGACATATTTCTCGCTGTTCTATAGAGGATAGAGCAATTTCTAGTGGATTTATCAATCTAAGCATGAAACAATATACTTTGATATTATTGAGCAGTTTTTGAGACAAAGACTCAGGCCATTTCAATTGAAAAAGCAAATATCTTTTCAGTATTAAATCGATTTCTGTTTCTGTACCAATCTTGGATTGTTTTTTCTTTCTAGGCTTTTTCATATCTGATCCTATATAATCTTCTTCAATATCTTTTTGTCGATTTGAGAAAAGAGATTTCGAGTTTTCTTGAACATATGATCCAAGTTCTTCTTTACTTATGAGGTCGTTTTCGTCGTGATTCTGATTCTCTAATTCAAATCCAAGCTCTTCTTTACTTATGAGGTCGTTTTCTTCTTGATTCCGATTCTCTAATTCAAAAGATTTTTTTTCATTTGATGGTATAAAAGGATTCGTTTTTTTCTTTCTATTGATGGTTTTATTTTCACTAAAATTTTCACTTATATTATAATTTGAAAAAAGAAAATTAATTGGTATAACCCACGGTTTCATTTTATATGCATTATAAAATAAGAGAAATTCGGAGAAAAACCACAATTCCAGATCTGGTCTGGGACGACCTAGTATTCCTTCATTCATTCCCATCCAATCAAAAAGGTTTTTTTTTTTATGGGGTCCGCCGATTTCTTGATAAATTGTGCTATAAAAAAGACCTTGGTTATCAATTTTATCAATTTGTTGATAATTCTTAGGTTCAGTTTTAGTATTTTCATTCATGCTAGTACTGATATCGACCCAGGCCTCAATGTCGACTTTCTTTCTAAGACAAAAATGGAGGATTTTCAAATCCAAATATTTTCTATCTGTATTTTTCTCTCTATCCATAATATTTTTTTTTTTTAAATAAGTAGTAATAGGGATATTCCATGACCTGTCAATTAATTTGTCTTTATTTATGTTGTAATTATAAGCAGAAGAAAATTCTTGGTTTTTATTTACTTGGAATGGTATCCCATAAGTATATCTATAGGAATCGTTCTTATCTTCATAAGAAAAAAATTTATATGCTAAAACCTCATATCTATAGTTCTTTTTAAAATTTTCGTTTTGATCTGGCAATAACAATAAAGGGTTTTCAGAATTATTTGTATTTTTGTAATTAATTAATTCTTCTTTTTGATCTGAATTCCCCCCTTTTTTTTGTAAATTTCGATTTTCAACCTCACAACGTTCAGTTACTCTATTTCGCCATTTTTGTGGTACTAATCGAGACCATTTTATCTGAGGTAAATCATATTGATAGTTACTTTTTAATTTTAACCAGTTTTTCCATTGGTTCATTTCAGAATTCGGAAGTTTTTTAGTCTTTAGCTTGGAATAAGCTATTCCTTGGGTTCCAAAATAATCTTTTATTTCATTTTTAAGAAATAAAGATATTCCACGATACTGAAGGACAGATCTTAACTTATATAAGTTAAGAATTTTTGCTTGGGATAATTTGTAAAATACATAGGCTTGTGACAAAAAAGAAAAATCAGAAAAAAACTTAATTCTATTTGTTTTATCAATCCTTTCATGATTTGTTTCATTATTGTAAATGGATTTATCAATCCATTTTTTTGTTGATTCAAGAAAAAGTTGTGTATTAATTCTAGGAATATTAATGATATATAGAAATATATCTACGTATATCCTTTCCCTAAAAAATTTCAAAATAGAATTTGATTTACGGATTAATCGGGCATTTCTTCTTTTTAATGTCTGACCAATAGTTTTTGGCGATTCGAATCTCTTAGTACCATAACGTGTTTGGTTAGGACTAATATTGATTTTTATATTGTCTTTTGATATTTTTTCTATTTGATTTTTGATTATCTTTGTTCTATTAGCCAGATCTTTCAGTTTTTTTTCTGTCACTGAAGAATTTGTCCAATTCAGGAATCGAGTTTGAATGGATGATTCAATAATCATATGATTATCGATTATCGAATCTTTTTGTTTTTTTCTTTCACTAGATTTTTCTCTCAATGCAAATACTAGAATTGGATATACGGTTGACATTTTTTTTATTATTTTTTTTAAAACTAGAAGAATTTCAATAATCCAATTTTTTCTTTCATTTTCTAACTTTAGAAAAACTATAATTTTTTCTTTGAGCCTTTTTCGAATTTGAAA